TGAAAAGAGAAGTCTCTTCATAGACGGGGTATGAGCCCATAAGCTTAAATTTAGCTTATCTTTTCCCTATTATATGGGTATGTGGTTGTATGCTTTAGTGTAGAGGCACGTAAAGTTTTGATCTTTAAAGGATTGGTGCGATTCCAATAGGTGTAGTCTATTGTGTTGCAGGATTTTGTAGGGGCGGGTTGTGTGGTAATAGTAGAAACTAAGTTTCATGATCCATCCTATCAAAATGGCCTTTTATTCAAGCATACTATTAGCGGCACGTCTCGGCTGTCATGGAGAGAGGTAACATAGAGGATATGTTATTGTTGAATAAAATGGGTGGGTGGTGACAGGTGAGTAGATAATTATAAAGATCTTGGAGCGTTTAAATAGATTTGGCGAGGGCGGGCGGAAGTGGGATTAAGCGTCTAGATAAGAGTTAGTAATTCCTTCATGCTGTGCCCATAACAGATGAGGTTGGCGATAACCTTGGTATGAAGATAGGGGCCGAGGTTATCAGGAATGAGGGGTTAGTAGGTCTCGCTAGCATGTAAAGTTTGATGTACCTGAGGGGGGGGGGGTAAAGGGACATGAGGACATTGTAGCAGCAGCTTAAGGCTTACCAGTCCTGGTAAGCCATACTAATATTAGTGAGCCTGGGTAGGAAGTAGAAAGACGGTGGGTCCGATAGGCGGGAACAAGATTAGTTGGTTATATTAGTAGGGGAGGAGGTTTATCAGGTCCAGATGTTGATAGGAGGCTACTGCTCGGCGACGCCTCCCATAAACTCATTAGCCTGAACTGCCGGAATACAGATTAATACTTTGTTCAATAATGAATACTTTACTGTGGATGACTGGTTAGACGTAGGTTAAGCTTGTAGATGAGTTTATGTAAGTCCGCCAATTCCAAACACTTAGATTCTGTTTAATGGCAGGGGTAAAGTTTGTGGACTCATTAGCTTCACCTTTTTCAGTTGGAGTCAGGGGCTGGTATTGGCGGGCACTAGTTTGTTGGATTTACTTACTTGGGTCTGGGCCAGCTATCTATACGCGTGTTTATAAGTATGTTATTTTTGTCCCCTTTAAGTATATCTTATTGACTGATACAAGCATTTATCGATTTATTACATTTGGCTGTTGAATTCTATCTCAATGTCTGGTATTAGCATTTAAGGATTTATTACTTTTGGAAGTTTGAATACATTTTAGTATTTTATACAAGCATTTATGGGTTTATTACGTTTGCGTAATTATATTAGCACACGATTACTCACCTATTGTTACTTTATTAGTTTAAATACATTTAGTCTTTTATACTAGCATTTAACGATTTATAACTTTTGGCGGTTTATATCAGTGTGGAGGGTAGTCATCAGGTAGTTACTGGATGCTGATCTAGAGCATCCAGTAACCCATGACTACCCTCCAAACGAGTATTAATTTTAGATCTTACTTATTTGTAGACATCTAATTTAGTTATACATGTACGGGAGTATATTTATTACCAACTCTATTTTATTAAGCGATTCTTTAACATTTTACCTTTATGGTGCATTTAAACACTAATCTTGATTTATAACTTTTGGAAGTCTCTAAGGGATTTAAGTGCTTACCCTTATAAGTACTTTTCATTTTATAACTCCCATAAAATTTACTCATTTGTATAATAACCATAAAAGAAGATTTTTTATAAATTAACACCTTCAGCAAGTACATTAGGAATTTATCGGAACTTGTGTAACAATTGTAACGAGTCTTTAGTTGATTCAGAGTACCTTGCGGTACGAATATAGGTTTGCGGAGCTATGTCTATATTGATATACAAGAGGAGGAAAGGGTTGTAGGTGGGTCGTCTTGGCAGAGTGTGAGTGGCGGGGCTAAAGGGTAGAGAGGAATAGGGGCGAAAGTGGAGAGATAAAAGGTGTGTGTGTGTGGACCAGTGGGAGGAAAGGGTTGTAGGTGGGTCGTCTTGGCAGAGTGTGAGTGGCGGGGCTAAAGGGTAGAGAGGAATAGGGGCGAAAGTGGAGAGATAAAAGGTGTGTGTGTGTGGACCAGTGGGAGGAAAGGGTTGTAGGTGGGTCGTCTTGGCAGAGTGTGAGTGGCGGGGCTAAAGGGTAGAGAGGAATAGGGGCGAAAGTAGTCAAAGTTTGATCCTTGCTTTATTTTCTTATTAATGGATGATGGAACATGTAAGTCCTGGCGTGAATTAAGACTAGGTAAAGTGTAATTTTTAATTCTCAGTACATGATATTATCTGTTGACAAAATTCATAGGTAGTAATCTATATGTCTTGGGGTCAAATGGGTGCCAGCAGCTGCGGTTAGACCAGACCAGGGGTAGGAAATGAGTCGGTTTTGAAGTTATGTAAGGGGTTCAATCCGTGTATATTAAATTAACAGCAGAGGTGAAATTTTGAAATTAATATTAACGGTCACGGTGAGGAGGTGGAACAGAAGCTATTAATTTTTAAGCATAAACTAGGATTAGATACCCTATTATATTAAGAGAAAACAAATCATGCTTGAGTAGTAAGCAGCTATAATCTTTAAACTTAAAGGATTTGGCGGTATCCAAGCCTAGTTAGAGGAACCTGCACTGTAAACGATATTCCACGAATGATCTTACTTCTCTTTGTTTTCAGTATGTATACCTCCATTATAAAACAATACTCAAAATTACTTGTTAAAATAGAAGGTTTTAAGATATTAGGTCAAGGTGCAGCTAATAGTGAAGTAGTTGTGGGTTACAATATGTTAGTGATATACGGATAATCGCCAGAATAGGGTAGTTGAAGGTGGATTTAATTGTAAAGTTGTTTTAATATGGCAGGTTGATAGAAGTTTTAGGATATGTACATATCGCCCGTCGCTCTCGTCTTAAAATGAGATAAGTCGTAACATAGTAGATGTATTGGAAAATGTATCTAGTTATAGAGGGAATGTTATTTATTTTGTTTGTTGTAAGAGGTCAAAGGTAAAGTATTAGTATAAATTGTAATGAATAGTTGATTGAAAGTTGTTTGTAGGATTATAGTTTAGAGTATTGTAAAAGAATTAGGTGAATTTAATAAAAGTAGGGGTTAAGGTCTGTACCTTTTGTATCAGGGGTAAATAATATTTACTTTGTAAAAAAGGAGTCCCGAAATAAGAAGAGTTAATATAAAGGGGATATCTACGTAGTAGAGTAGTTTGTAACTTTATTTTGGCAAAGATATTTTAGTCGTTTCTTGTATATCTGGTTTCCGGCGATTAGCGTTTAATGTTCAAGTTATATGTAAATAGATAACTGTTAGGTTAGGAGGTATGAGCTTCTTATCTGTGAATTGAGTTCGTAGAATTAGTAAGGATAAGGTGGGCTTAAGAGTAGCCATCTCTAGTGTGTTAAAACAAATTCTTGGTAAGTGGTATATTTATATGATCTCATTTAGTTTAGTTGGAGGGGTCAATAAATAAATATTTGAACATTATAATATTTATATCAGTATATTTGTAGTTTGTACGTAGAGTTGATTTTGTAAATAGTTATATGGAAGTAGTGGATAGTAAAAGGAACTCGGCAAATAAGGCGTCCACCTGTTTATCAAAAACATGTCTGTGCGTGTTAGATGCAAAGTCTAACCTGCCCACTGAGTTATTAAAGGGCCGCGGTATCTTGACCGTGCGAAGGTAGCATAATCAGTAGTCCTTTAATTGAGGGCTTGAATGAATGGTTGAATGAGATGTAAGCTGTCTTTAATTTATTATAGAAGTTAACTTTTAAGTGAAAAGGCTTAAATTTAGTGGTGGGACGATAAGACCCTATAAAACTTTATAGCAAGGAGGTTAGCTTAAGAATTTAATTAAATTGGGCTAGTCAGCTTGGTATTTTGTTGGGGAGACAGAGATATAATAGTAACTGTCTATAGAATTCAATACGTATAGGTAGAACATGATCCACTAATTGGTGATTATAAGATCAAGTTACTTTAGGGATAACAGCGTAATTTTTCTTGAGAGTCCTTATCGACAGAAGTAGTTGCGACCTCGATGTTGAATTAAAATTTTAATTAGGTGTAGCAGCTTAAATGGTAGGTCTGTTCGACCTTTAAAATTTTACATGATTTGAGTTCAAACCGGTGTGAGCCAGGTTGGTTTCTATCTTCCATGTGTGAATAATGGTTCTAGTACGAAAGGATTGGATTGTTTAGATAGTCTATAGATGTGCGATTAATAATAACATGGGCTCGAAGACTAATTTAGGTCGTTTCAGTTACGTTGAAGAGGTTGTCAGCGGACACTTGCTTAGGGTCGTCTTGGCAGATAATATGCAACGGAGTTAGGTTCCGTATATATAGGTAATTCTATAGGCGGTAGAAGGGATCTCATTTTAGTAGTAATTAAGTTAATTAATTATTTGGTTTTAATTATTTTTGTTTTAGTATCTGTTGCATTTTTAACTTTAATAGAGCGTAAGATTCTGGGGTATATCCAGTGTCGAAAAGGTCCTAATGTAGTAGGGTACTATGGGGTGCTTCAACCTTTTGCTGATGCGGTAAAGCTATTTTGTAAGGAGCAGGTGCATCCAACAATGAGTAACTTCTTACCATATTATTTGTCCCCGGTAATGAGGTTGTTCTTGTCATTGATTTGCTGGTGTTGTTTCCCCTATGGAAATGGATTTTTTGATTTGGAGCTGGGGGCTTTGTTCTTCCTTTGTTGTACAAGGGCTGGAGTGTATCCAGTGTTGAGGTCAGGATGGGCGTCTAATTCTAAGTATTCCCTACTAGGGTCACTTCGATCTGTGGCTCAGACTATTTCATATGAAGTAAGGCTAGCTTTAATTTTAATTAGTATATTAGTACTGGTGGGGGGATTTAATCTAGTGCATTTTGATAGATATCAGCGGCATACATGGTTCTTGTTCTTGGGGTTTCCTTTAGCAGTGTTATGATTCGCATCTAGGTTGGCGGAGAGTAACCGGACCCCTTTTGATTTAGCCGAGGGTGAGTCTGAGTTAGTCTCCGGGTTTAATACTGAATACAGTGGGGGAGGGTTCGCACTTATTTTCATGGCAGAATATGCCAGGATTTTGTTTTTGAGTGGATTGTTTTGTATCATCTTTTTGGGTGGTGTAGGGGTAGTTACATTTTTTAAGTTAGTATTCATTAGGTTTTGTTTTGTGTGGGTGCGTGGTACGCTTCCTCGGTTCCGATATGATAAGCTGATGTACTTAGCATGGAAGAGGTTCTTACCGGTGGCACTTAATTATTGTCTTTTTATGGTGTGTATACGGGTGTTGTTAGAGGTCTACCTGTACTAACTTTGTATAAAAGTCAGTATGGTATAGACTAATAGGGGATTTGAACCTCTTTAAAGTGTTTTCAAGACACTCTCTTTCCTAAAAGACAATTAGCCAGTCGTTAATAGAGTCTCACAGTTTTAGTAGGAGGGGGTTTAGGATAAAAAATGAGAAGTAGATAATTGTGAGAATCTGACCTGTTAGGATGTAAGGGCTTTCAACAGGGCGGGCACCAATTCAGGTTAATAAGATAACTACTACAATAAAAGATCAGAAAAGAGCTTGGTTGAGTGGGTAGAAGGTCATTCCACGGAACTTAGCTTTATAAGACATGGGTATAGTGAAAAGAATAGATACAGATAGAACAAGTGCCACAACACCTCCTAGTTTATTTGGAATGGAGCGTAAAATGGCATAGGCGAATAAGAAATATCATTCTGGCTGAATGTGAGGGGGAGTGACAAGGGGGTTGGCGGGAGTGAAGTTTTCTGGGTCAATCAATAAGTTGGGATTAATAAGGCAAATCGATAATAAAATCATTAATATAATCCTAAAGCCAACTATATCTTTAAAAGTAAAGTACGGATGAAATGGTATCTTCTCTACTTGACTAGAAATCCCAAGGGGATTGTTAGATCCTGTTTGGTGCAAAAATAGGATATGAACCATAGAGGCTGCTGACACTGCGAAGGGGAGCAGGAAATGCAGCGTGAAAAAGCGTGTTAGAGTGGCATTGTTTAAAGCGAAGCCGCCCCATACCCATTGTACAAGTTCTGTTCCTGCGAGGGGGATAGCGGAGAGGAGGTTAGTAATGACGGTGGCACCTCAGAATGATATTTGCCCTCAGGGTAGAACATATCCTAGGAAAGCAGTTCCTATAACTAAGAACAGAATTAATACACCAACTATTCAGGTGTGGACATATAGGTAGGAACCATAGTAAATACCTCGTCCTACATGTATGTAAAGACAAATAAAGAAGAAGGAGGCACCGTTGGCGTGTATAGACCGGAGGAGTCACCCGTAGTTAACATCTCGACAAATATGAACTACACTGGAAAATGCTAATTCTATGTTAGGGGTGTAGTGTATGGCCAAAAATAGTCCAGTTGCGATTTGCACTCCTAAGCAGAGCCCTAGTAAGGATCCAAAATTCCAGAGGGCAGAGATATTGGTGGGAGTAGGAAGGTCTACTAGGGACCCGTTTATAATTTTGAATAGAGGGTGTATTTTACGTAGGGGTGTTGTCATTAGCGGTTGGGCTGAAGGGTCGCAGTTCCTTTAAGTGTAATTTTTACCACTACAACTATAGTCAAGAGGAGAAATAAGATGATTATGTTAGTAACAATAAAGGTGCTGGGGGAGAAGATAGTTGTGACAGTCTTTTCTTTTTCTTGAATAAGGGGAGCTAATCAGTCTCATTGTTCGGGGTTGTCTGTGATAGGTAGAAGAGCGTCACCGGAGAGGATAGTGTAGAGGGCTCGACTTGTAAATAGAAGTACAAAGAGTTTGGCAGGGGTGGTGAGGTCTATTGAAAAAGGCTCGTTGGAGGCTAGAGCGGAGACATAAATGAATAATACTAGAACAGCCCCCATGAAAATATAAAATAGGATAAAAGCGAATCAGGAGATTCGTGTGGAGAGGTAAGTGAGTAAACATATGATAGTAGTGTGGAAAATCAAAGTAAGCCCTATGGCTAATGGGTGCTTTAGGGTAAGAAAAATAGTTGAGGTATATATGATTGTAATGGTGAGTAGATCTATCATTAGGTCAGAAAGTAGTTTAAGAAAAATTCTAGTTTTGGGGACTAGAGATGGGGGAATCCTCTTTTCTGAGTGCTTTAAGAGATTGTATCTCTCTATCGGTTTACAAGACCGAGGTTCTTTTTAAACTATTAAAGCAGATGATAAGTGGTGAGTTCTTTTACGTTTTATGGTGTGTATATTTTGTACAGACCTTTTCTTTAATGTTTAGTATTGTGTGTGGGTTGTTGGCTTTTTCAAGAAAGCGAAAACACTTGTTGAACGTTTTATTGAGACTAGAGTTTGTTATAGTGAGTGTGTATATGGTTATAGTTACAGTATTAAGGTATAATGGGTTAGATTTATATTTCGTTTTGTTTTTTTTGTCCTTGGCTGCTTGTGAAGGTGCTCTAGGGCTGTCGCTGTTAGTGAGTATTGTCCGTAGATGCGGTAGGGATAAATTTAGTAGATTCAGGGTGCTGGAATGTTAAAGTTCGTTTTTATGGGATTATTGATAATTATGTCGGTAAACAGATGATACAGGATCCAGTGTTCGTTGTTTGTGATAAGGTTTATATTTGGGAGGTTTGCAGTGGGAGGAAGGGTAAATTGTATGGGGTTTGGAATAGGGCTAGATTATATTAGGTATGTTCTGATTTGGCTTAGGATTTGGATTATGTCTTTAGTAGTAAGTAGAAGTCAAAAGGTTTATGATAGTATAGGTTTTAATAAAGTGTTTCTGGTAATTAACATACTACTGCTTATTAGATTAACATTATCTTTTGCTTGTCTAGACTATATCTTATTTTATTTATGCTTTGAAAGAACATTAATTCCTACTATAATTTTGATTTTGGGGTGAGGATATCAACCTGAGCGGTTGCAGGCAGGGGTGTATATATTATTTTACACTTTGTTCGGGTCTCTACCGCTATTAATTTCTTTTTTGAGTATTTATAGCATAAGGGGGACCAGGGTTTATGGATTGTGTGGTAGGAATTTAGTTGACAGTAGGGTATACTGTTTGTGGTATCTGTGTAGGGTAGTAGCATTCGTTGTTAAGCTACCTGCTTATATTGTTCACTTGTGGCTGCCCAAAGCCCACGTTGAAGCTCCGGTAGCTGGATCTATGATTTTAGCTGGGGTTTTATTAAAGTTAGGGGGGTATGGACTGGTTCGAGTGAGATCTATGTTTGTTAGGCAGGCTATGAAGTTTGGGTGGGTATGAATAAGGTTGGGGTTGGTTGGAGGGAGGTGGGTAAGGATTTTATGTATACGAGAGAGCGATGTTAAGTCATTGATTGCTTATTCGTCTGTGGCCCATATAGGGTTAGTACTATGTGGGCTAATGGTGCTGAGGTATTGAGGTCTGTGTGGGAGCTTGGCTCTAATAGTGGGGCATGGGCTGTGCTCTTCAGGGCTATTCTCGTTGGCTAATATAAGGTATGAGCGGCTGGGAACACGAAGGTTCTTTGTTAGCAAGGGCCTCATGAATTTAATGCCGAGGTTGGCATTGTGGTGGTTTCTGTTAAGGGTTGGAAATATTGCAGCCCCCCCTACATTGAGGTTGGTAGGGGAGATTGGATTGATCGTTAGTATCGTTTCTTGGTGTCCTGCGAGGGCAGTTTTCGTAGGGGTATTGTCTTTTTTCAGTTGTGCATATACTTTATATTTGTATTCTTCTGCCCAGCATGGTAAATATTTTAGGTCATTATTCTCTTGTTGTTCTGGGAAAGTTCGTGAATACTTGGTTTTAGTGATACATTGATTACCACTAAATATTTTAGTATTGAAGTGTGGGATTTTGATTTGTTGCTTAAATAGTTAAATAAGAATACTGGTTTGTGGGGCCAGAGGTGTAGCTGTAGTACTTTAAGCAGTGTCTTGGAATATTAAGATAAATTTAACTAGAATGGTATTTTTGTTGTTGTGTTCTACTAGGTTTTTAGTAAGGTCTCTGTTTATATTAGATAGCGGTGGGGGGTACTTTTTAGAGTGGGAGCTGTTCAGGGTAAATAGGGTTAGGATCGAAATGGCCATAATTTTTGATTGAATGTCTTTGATGTTCTTATCTTTTGTTTGTTATATTTCTTCAATGGTCTTGTACTATAGAGGGGGCTATATGAGGGGAGATTGAAATGTTAATCGGTTCATATACTTAGTTCTGTGTTTTGTCTTTTCAATGTTTCTGTTAGTGGTAAGGCCTAATATTGTTAGGGTGTTATTAGGGTGGGATGGGCTAGGGCTAGTATCATACGCGTTAGTGATTTATTATCAGAACGAGAAATCTTCAGGAGCAGGGATATTGACAGCTCTTAGTAATCGGGTGGGGGATGTAGCCATCTTGTTGGTTATTGTTATGATTGGCAGGTTCGGTGGCTGAAATTACATACTATATGTTGAAGTAGACCCCAATCTTCCTGATTTTTTAAATGTTTCTATATCTCTTTTAGTTCTAGCTGCTATTACGAAGAGAGCTCAAATTCCTTTCTCTGCGTGGTTACCAGCTGCTATGGCAGCACCCACTCCGGTGTCGGCGTTAGTGCATTCATCTACTTTGGTGACGGCGGGGGTATATTTGTTAATTCGTTTTAGTTCAGTCACGAGTAGAAGGTCTGCCCATACTTGTCTATTGTTTCTGGGTTGTTGGACTATATTCTTAGCTGGACTTACAGCAAATTTTGAGACAGATCTGAAGAAAATCATTGCACTATCAACACTGAGGCAGCTCGGTGTTATAATGAGAACTTTAGCGATAGGGTTTAGGAACTTGGCATTCTTCCACCTGTTGAGGCATGCCATGTTTAAGGCTTTATTGTTTATATGTGCTGGGTCTGTAATTCACAGTGTAGGTGGTAGGCAGGATATTCGTACCATAGGTGGTTTGGTGTGGTTTAAGCCGATAAGAGTTATAATGATGAATTTGGCCAATTTATCTTTGTGTGGTTTTCCGTTTTTGGCAGGATTTTATTCTAAGGATTTAATCTTGGAGATGGCGTTTAGAAGCCGGATCAATGAGATATGTTTTTATTTGTACGTGGTGGCTACAGGGTTAACAGCTTGTTATAGGCTTCGGTTAGTTTATTATAGGTTGAGGGGCGGCTATAATTTGAGTTGCGCGTCTAGCGTTGATGATGAAGATGTGTTGATGAGCAACCCTATATTAGGGTTGTGTTTAGGGGCTGTAATAGCAGGGTCAGCGATTTGTTGGGTTGCATTCCCTAGTCCATATATAATTTGCCTGCCAATGGAGATAAAGATACTGCCCTTAGTGGTGAGATTGGGAGGAGGTGTCTTAGGGTATTTCCTGAATATAATCTCTCTCGAGTCACCTTTAAAGTCGCTGTCTTTTTATTCCAGGAGCTATAAAGATGTACATTTCTTTGGGTCTATATGATACTTACCATTTATTTCAACTGAAGGTGTGGGACGGAGGGTTCTAAAAATTGGGGGTCAGTTATATTTAAGGTTAGATAAGGGGTGGTTCGAGTATTATGGGGGTCAGGGATGCTATAGGGCTCTTGGTAGTGGGTCTAAGTTAGTGGAGTTCATGCAGAATAATGAGGTAAAAGTCTATTTGCTTATATCTCTGGTCTGAGGGTTGGGGGTAATTATTCTTATATACTCAGGAAGTTCTTAGGGGCGTTGCACTGAAGCTGCAGAGGAGATTTGTTTATCCCTGGGTAGATATTCTTAAAAGAATATACTTTATCTCAACAATGAAAATGTTGTGTGTTTGTTACACCATAAGAACATGAAGTGTAGGAGAATATTATTCCTTGATCAAGGGTTAGAAGCCCATTCTTTTCCACTCGCTTACATAGAAATTGATTTCAATATTGTCTTTAACAGAGACACACCTCTCTTTGGTTTTAGCTAAGGGGTGACTAAAGGTCATAGTGACCAAAGGTTAGGCCGAAACTAACTGCGTGTTCGCTTTCTAGCCAAGATTAGCTCTCTATAAGAGCGTTTTATGAGTGCAAGTCATACGTCGTCTGGACTATAATCTCTATGTGGATCATTCAAGGGCTCCTTGGTGTCATTCAAAGTAAAGGCCTGCTATAAGAATAATAATGAAAAATGAACTGGTGGTTAGGAGGGTGGTCAAGGATCTAGCCGGGATTGCAATCACTAGGGGCAATAGTAGTGTGATCTCTACATCAAAAATTAAGAAGATAATAGCAATCAAGAAAAACCGAAGGGAGAATGGCAAGCGGGCTGACCTTTTAGGGTCAAACCCACATTCAAATGGGGACCTTTTTTCACGGTCTGAGATTGTTTTCTTAGCCAAGAGGGAGGAAACAATTATTACAACTACTGCAATTACCGCAGTAACTATGATAGCGGTGAATATAACTCAAATTACTTACTCCGGGCGGCCGGACTAGTTGATTGGAAGTCAACTGTACTGCTTATACTAAGAAAGTATCCCCCCCACCAGTAGATAGAGATATAGAGGAAGAGTCAAACTACATCGACAAAGTGTCAGTATCAGGCTCCTGCCTCAAATCCGAAATGATGTGTAGAAGAGAAGTGATTTATCTTGAGCCGTAAAAGTGATACCATCAAGAATAGGGACCCAATAATGACGTGGAGTCCGTGGAAGCCGGTAGCCACAAAGAAGGTGGAGCCGTAGACAGAGTCTGCAATAGTAAATGTAGCCTCTACATACTCAAGTGCTTGTAAGATGGTAAAATAGACTCCTAAAATAACTGTTAGGGCGAGTCCTTGAATAGCTTGGGTTAACTTAGCTTCTTGGATTGCATGGTGGGACCACGTGATTGTAACGCCGGAGGCAACTAATACTCTGGTATTGAGGAGTGGGATAGAAAGGTGGTCAAATGTTTGGATACCTAAAGGAGGTCAGCAAGTACCAATTTCAACTGTGGGTGATAGTCTCCTGTGGAAAAATGTTCAGAAGAATGAAAAGAAAAATAGTACTTCTGAAGTAATAAAAAGGATTATACCTCACCGAAGGCCTGTAACTACTTTATCGGTGTGTATTCCTTGGAAGGTACCTTCCCGGGTGATATCTCGTCACCATTGGTATATAGTTAGAATTGTTGTAAGGAGGCCTAGTAGTAACAAGTCTATATTGAATTGGTGGAACCACTTCACGAGACCAGTAGTTACTATTATTGCTCTGATTGATCCTGTGAGAGGTCAGGGACTCATGTCAACTAGGTGATAAGGGTGATGTCCGTGTTTTGGCATTAATTAACTTCTCTTGCGTAGAGGGCTCTAAGGGCAGTGAAGACATAAGATTGAATTACAGCTACAGCTGATTCTAATATAAGCAGCAGGATTTGAGAAAAGATTAATAAGGAAATAAGGGTGTTTGATATACTGGGCCCAGTATTACCCAAGAGGGTTAACAGAAGGTGACCTGCAATTATATTTGCTGCAAGTCGGATTGCCAGTGTACCAGGCCGAATTACATTTCTTACTGTCTCAATGAGCACTATGAGGGGGGTAAGTGGTCCAGGGGTGCCGGAAGGCACGAGGTGTGCAAATATGTGATTAGTATGGTTAAATCACCCAAATAGTATAAATGCTAGTCAGAGAGGGAGGGCTAGACTCAGTGTCATTACTATATGTCTAGTTCTAGTAAAGACGTATGGGATGAGGCCTATTACATTATTGAATATAATTAATACAAATAAAGAAATAAAGAGAATGGAACCCCCTGGTAGGGCAGATTGACCAAGAAGGATTTTAAATTCCCTATGTAGGGAGAGAGTTAGGCGGGAGATCAACATATTTGACCGGGAGGGGGAAGCCCAAAATAGGTATGGGAGGAGGGTAATTGTAATTAAGGTTGATGCCCAGTTTAGAGATAGGTTCATGAATCTAGAAGTGGGGTCAAATCTCGAGAATAAGTTAGCTATCATTTTCAATTTAATGAAGTAGTAGGAATGGGATTTAGGTTAGTCGAAGTTTTTGCAGGGGACCTGAGGAAAAAAATTATTATAACGACAGACAAGAATGTAACGGTGAAGAAAGCATATAGAGATAACCATATGAGCGGGGATATTTGAGGGATTTTAAAATATTACAGAGTAATAATTTAGGAATGACAATCCTATGTTATAAATTAACTAATTTTAACGGTCATTAGAAGTAGGCGCTACTCTACTGTTATTAGTTTAAAAGACTAACACTTGCTTGTCAGTCATCTAATGTAGTCTGATTCTCTTATGGAATTAACTCAGTCGAGGAAGTGTTTGGTGGGAACCCTTTCGACCACAATTGGTATAAATCTATGGTTGGCCCCACAAATTTCTGAGCATTGGCCGTAAAATAATCCTGGCCGGTTGATTTGGAAATTAATCTGATTCAAGCGACCAGGCACTGCGTCTACCTTAACTCCAAGGGCAGGGACGGTTCAAGAGTGGATTACGTCAGCAGCTCTTACTAGGACTCGTGTCTGGGTGTTTATGGGGAGTACAACTCGGTTGTCAACCTCTAAGAGACGTGGGGAGCCCAGAGTAATATCTTCCGTTTTAATTATATATGAATCAAATTTTACTTGACAGAAGTCAGGGTATTCATAGCTCCAGTATCACTGGTGCCCGATTGTTAGTAGAGTGACACTGGGGTTATTGACTTCATCTAAAAGGTATAGAAGGCGCAGGGAAGGGAGAGCAATAAAAATTAGAATAATAGCTGGGATAATTGTTCAAATTGTTTCGATGGTTTGGTGCTCTAGAAGTAGTCGGTTTGTTAGTTTATTGAAAAACATTGAGGCTAGTATAAGGCCTACAGATGTAGTAATTAGAATTAGAACAACTATAGCATGGTCGTGGAAAAAGATAAGTTGCTCCATTATTGGTGATGCCGCATCTTGGAGGGAGAGTGCTGATCAGGTTGCCATTATAGTTCTAAAAGAAACTTCGTTTCCTAGCAAGAGCTTAAGTCTTGTGCAATGTTCTGCCATTTTAGATTATCTAGATACGGTTGGGATTTCTATGTATCTATGGTCTGCGGGAGGGTAATTATGGTGTCATTCAATTGAGGTTGGTATAAACAATGAAAATATTACCGGGCGAGCCAGTGCTAAGGCTTCTCATACGATTATTACAAAACCTAATACTGCGATTAGTGAAATTATAGAGCCAATGGACGATACTACATTTCAAGTAGTGTAGGCATCTGGGTAGTCTGAATAGCGTCGTGGTATTCCATTAAGGCCTAGGAAGTGTTGAGGGAAGAAGGTAAGGTTAACTCCAATGAATATAGTTAAGAAGTGGGTTTTTAGTCACGAGGGTTTCAGGGTAAGTCCTGTAAATAGGGGGAACCAGTGTGCAATTCCGGCGAAAATGCCAAATACGGCTCCTATTGAGAGAACATAGTGGAAGTGGGCAACCACGTAATAGGTGTCATGGAGAATGATGTCAATAGATGAGTTTGCTAAAACAACCCCGGTTAGACCTCCTATCGTAAATAGGAACACAAAGCCTAAGGCCCAGATCAAGGAGGGCCTGTACGTGAATTGTGTGCCATGAAGAGTTGCCATCCAACTGAAAATTTTAATACCAGTTGGGACTGCAATAATTATAGTGGCGGAGGTAAAATAAGCTCGGGTGTCGACGTCTATACCTACTGTGAATATATGGTGAGCTCATACTACGAACCCAAGGACACCAATTGCTATTATAGCATAGATTATACCGAGTGTCCCGAATGATTCTTTTTTGCCGGATTCTTGGCTAACAATGTGTGAAATTATACCAAATGCAGGGAGAATTAAGATATATACTTCCGGGTGGCCGAAGAATCAGAATAGGTGTTGATATAAAATGGGATCTCCCCCCCCAGCAGGGTCAAAGAAAGATGTATTGAGGTTTCGGTCGGTTAATAACATTGTAATGGCTCCGGCTAACACAGGAAGGGACAGCAGTAATAGGATCGCGGTTAGAAATACGGCCCATACGAAGAGTGGTATTCGGTCTATTGCCATTCCCTTAGCTCGCATGTTAATCACGGTTGAGATAAAATTTACCGCGCCTAGAATAGAGGAAACACCTGCGAGATGTAGTGAGAAGATTCCTATATCCACGGAGGCCCCTGAGTGAGCAATTCCTCCTGAGAGAGGGGGGTAAACAGTTCAGCCAGTGCCTACCCCTCTTTCTACTATTCCACTAGACAGGAGTAGGGTGAGGGATGGTGGTAGGAGTCAGAATCTTATGTTATTTATACGAGGGAAGGCCATATCGGGAGCTCCTAGCATAAGGGGAACAAGTCAATTCCCGAAGCCACCAATTATAATTGGTATAACCATGAAGAAAATTATGACGAATGCGTGGGCCGTTACAATTACGTTGTAGATTTGATCATTACCAATCAACCTACCGGGTTGTCCGAGCTCAGCTCGAATTAATAGACTAAGTGATGTGCCAACCATCCCGGCTCAAGCTCCGAATACAAAATAAAGTGTGCCAATATCCTTGTGATTGGTGGAAAATAGTCATCGTTGCGTTATGGAACAGGTGGCTGAAGTTAGGCGATAGATTGTAAATCTATTTATGAGAGGGTCTCCCTGTTTGGGCTGCGTAGTTTAAATAAAACGTTGAGCTGCAATCTCAAAGATGTATCTATACCTTAGCTTGTAAGGTTTAAGAATCTCTCTCTTATTAGAAGCTCTGAAGGCTACCAGTTTTTTTAACTTAAAACCTTAGAAGTAAAGAACCAATAATATAGGGGCGAGGACGGGGACTATGTTGATCAGTAAGATATGGGCAGATTTAAAGTGCGTTTTCCGGTTAGTTTTAACTTTAGGGCTGTATAGGGTGAGAGATATAGTTGCGACTCGAGTATAAAAGAAGAGCGTGATAAGTCTAGATATGATCAGTACGAACAACCAGGGAATCAAGTTTAATGTAGCCATTTTCAGTGCAACGGATATTTTTGGGATAAAACCAAGAAATGGGGGTAGACCCCCTAGTGAGAAAAGGCTTACAAATATGGCAACCATGTTTATGGGAGAGGAAGACAACGTTGGTAGCTGTTTTAAGTGGAACAGTTGGTTTTCGCTGAACAGTAATGCTAGGGTTGATGAAATTACAGAGTATATGACAAAATACCTAATCAAGATTCCGGTACCCATAAATATAGATGCAAGTATTCATGAGATATGATTAATAGAGGAATACGCTATGATTTTTCGTAGTAGAGTTTGGTTCAGCCCTCCGATCCCTCCGAATAGTGCTGATATAATAGAGGTAGATATGACTACCCATTTGTTTTCAGGCAGTAGAACGTAGGAAGTTAGGGCCAAGGGGGCAATCTTTTGGACAGTTATTAGCGTAATGCACTGATACCATGATAGACCTTGTATGATGTTCGGAAGTCAGAAGTGTAGAGGAGCAGCCCCTATTTTTAAGATCAACGCCACTATCATTAAGTTGTGTGTGAGAGGGGTGGAGAGAGGAGTAATTACAACCCCTGTAATAAGGACGGCAGATCCGAACGCTTGTACTAAGAAATATTTTAGAGCCGTCTCAGAGGAGAGTGAATTCTGCTTAGACCAAATAAGAGGGATAAAGGATAGGGTATTTAGTTCAAGTCCTATCCACCTGAGATATCAGGAAGTTGAAGAGATGGAGACCAGTGTTCCAATAATTAAGGTTCCAGCAAATATGAGCGAAGAAGGGCGCAGAAGTAT